AATGAAGTGCCTGAATTAAAAGGATTATCTTGATAGGGTAAATAATGTAGAATCTACCTTCATTAATATTATTAAAATTTTAATTTTTTAATAATTTTAATAAATAAAAACAAAATTTATATCTATAATTAATTATATAATTAATTTCAAGTATACTCTTTATTTTATTTTATAAAAATAAGAATTCTCCCACTTATTTTTAAAATTAGTATTATTACATTTAATAGAATCAAACTATTTCTAAAAATTTCAAAAATTTTTGTACATCATATACTAAAATGTAGCTTAAAAAGATAAGCTAATTAAGCTATTGGGTTCATACCCCGCTTATAAAGGTCCAACCCCTTTTCTTTTTAATTTTTAAAAATTTATCTTCAGTAATTTTTTTTTCGACCTTATTAATTGGAACTATAATCTCTATTTCAGCAAATTCTTGATTTGGGGCATGAATAGGGCTTGAAATCAATTTAATTTCCTTTATCCCATTAATAAGTAACTTAAAAAATTCTATTTCAACTGAATCTTCTTTAAAATATTTTTTAACTCAAGCTTTAGCTTCTTCAGTTTTATTATTTTCTATTATTATTTTATCTTTTCATAATAGTTTAAATTTTTCATATTCTTTTGAATATTATTTTAATTTAATTTTAAATTCTTCTTTACTCTTAAAAATAGGGGCTGCTCCTTTTCATTTTTGATTCCCTGAAGTAATAGAAGGATTAAATTGATTTTTAGGAATTATTTTAATAACTTGACAAAAAATTGCACCAATGATTCTAATTTCTTATTGTTATTCTTTTTATTTTATTTCTTTTGTTATCTTAATTTCAATTTTAATAGGATCTATTGGAGGATTAAACCAAGTTAGTTTACGAAAATTAATAGCTTTTTCTTCTATTAATCATGTAGGATGATTATTAAGAAGAATTATAATTTCAAATTTATATTGATTTATTTATTTTTGTTTTTATTCTTTTTTATCAATTTCTATTATTAATCTTTTTAGTAAATTTAATATTTTCTACTTAAGACAAACTTATAATTTAATAAATTTTTCTCCAGTATTAAAATTTATTTTATTTTGTAATTTTTTAAGATTAGGTGGTTTACCCCCTTTTACAGGATTTTTCCCAAAATGAATTATTATCCAAAATTTAGCTTTAACAAATCCATTTTTAATCACATGTATAGTTTCTCTAACTTTAATTACTTTATTTTTTTATATTCGAATTACTTACTCAGCTTTTATATTAAATTATTCAGAAATTAAATGAATTTATTTTAAGGATTTAAATTCTAATAGAATTTTAATTTTTAATTATTTTTCTATTTTTGGCCTTTCAATTATTTTTTTTATTTACAGAATTTTTTAAAGTCTTGGAATTTTATTCACCTTTAAATTTGCAATTTAAAATCATATTTTGAATACAAGACCTTAAGGTTTTAAGTTAATAAAACTAATAGCCTTCAAAGCTGTAAATATAGACCAATTCTTTAAACCTTAATTTGGTAAAAGAGAAAATTTCTCATAAATAAATTTACAGTTTACCGCCTACAATTCAGCCATTTTACCTTTCGCGACAATGATTATTTTCAACTAACCATAAAGATATTGGAACATTATATTTTATTTTTGGTATTTGATCAGGACTAGTTGGTACTAGTCTTAGTCTATTAATTCGAGCTGAATTAGGCCAACCTGGCTCTTTAATTGGTGATGACCAAATTTATAATGTTATTGTAACAGCTCATGCTTTTATTATAATTTTTTTTATAGTTATACCTATTGTTATTGGAGGATTTGGTAATTGATTAGTTCCTTTAATACTAGCAGCACCTGATATAGCTTTCCCACGAATAAATAATATAAGTTTTTGAATATTACCTCCTTCCCTTACTCTTTTATTAGCATCAAGTATAGTTGAAAGAGGGGCTGGTACAGGATGAACTGTCTATCCACCTCTTTCTGCAGGAATTGCTCATGCAGGAGCTTCTGTTGATTTAGCAATTTTTAGTTTACATTTAGCCGGTGTATCATCGATTTTAGGTGCTGTAAATTTTATTACAACTGTAATTAATATACGTTTATCACATATAACTTTAGACCGAATACCTTTATTTGTATGATCTGTTGTTATTACAGCTTTATTATTACTTTTATCTTTACCTGTTCTTGCTGGAGCTATTACAATACTTCTTACTGATCGTAATTTAAATACATCATTTTTTGACCCTGCTGGAGGAGGTGATCCTATTTTATATCAACATTTATTTTGATTTTTTGGTCATCCTGAAGTTTATATTTTAATTCTTCCCGGATTTGGAATAATTAGTCATATTATTGCTCAAGAAAGAGGTAAAAAGGAAACATTTGGTTCTTTAGGTATAATTTATGCAATATTAGCAATTGGATTATTAGGATTTGTTGTTTGAGCTCATCATATATTTACTGTAGGAATAGATGTTGATACACGAGCTTATTTTACTTCAGCAACTATAATTATTGCTGTACCCACAGGTATTAAGGTTTTTAGTTGATTAGCAACACTTCATGGGTCTCAATTTACTTATAGCCCAGCTTTATTATGAAGTTTAGGATTTGTATTTTTATTTACAGTTGGTGGTTTAACAGGTGTTGTTTTAGCTAATTCATCAATTGATATTATCCTTCATGATACTTATTATGTAGTAGCTCATTTTCATTATGTTTTATCTATAGGAGCCGTATTTGCTATTATAGCTGGATTTGTTCATTGATACCCATTATTTACTGGACTTACTTTAAATTCATTTTGATTAAAAATTCAGTTTACTGTAATATTTATTGGAGTAAATTTAACTTTTTTCCCTCAACATTTTTTAGGATTAAGAGGTATACCTCGACGTTATTCTGATTACCCTGATGCTTATACATCTTGAAATGTATTATCTTCAATTGGATCTTTAATTTCTTTTGTAGCTGTACTATTCTTTTTTTTTATTTTATGAGAAAGTATAGCTTCTAATCGATCAGTAATTTTTTCAATTCAATTACCAACTTCAATTGAATGATTACAATCTTTACCTCCTGCAGAACATAGTTATTCTGAACTTCCTATTTTAACAAATTTCTAATATGGCAGATTAGTGCAATAACTTTAAGCGTTATATATAAAGGTTATCCTTTTATTAGAAAATGGCAACATGATCTAAATTTTCTCTCCAAAATAGAGCATCTCCTCTTATAGAACAACTAATTTTTTTTCATGATCATACTTTATTAATTTTAACTATAATTACAATTTTAGTTGGATATTTAATAATTACTCTTTTCTTTAATAAATTTACAAATCGATTCTTATTAGAAGGACAAACTATTGAAGTTATTTGAACTATTTTACCAGCTATTACTTTAATTTTTATTGCTTTACCTTCTCTACGTTTATTATATCTTCTTGATGAAGTTGATAACCCATCTATTACTTTAAAAACTATTGGTCATCAATGATATTGAAGTTATGAATATTCTGATTTTTTAAATGTTGAATTTGATTCTTATATAATTCCTAGTAATGAATTAGAATTAAATGGTTTTCGTTTATTAGATGTTGATAATCGAACAGTTTTACCTATAAATACTCAAATTCGAATTTTAGTAACAGCTGCAGATGTTTTACATTCATGAACAATTCCAGCTTTAGGTGTAAAAATTGATGCTACTCCTGGACGTCTTAATCAAACTAATTTTTTTATTAACCGACCAGGAATATTTTTTGGTCAATGTTCAGAAATTTGTGGTGCTAATCATAGTTTTATACCAATTGTTATTGAAAGTATTCCTATAAATCATTTTATTAATTGAATTAAATTAAATAAATCTTCATTAGATGACTGAAAGCAAGTACTGGTCTCTTAAACCATTTTATAGTAAATTAGCAATTACTTCTAATGAAAAAGTTAGTTAAATAATAACATTAATATGTCATGTTAAAATTACTGGTTTAACCCAATACTTTTTGATTCCACAAATAAGACCTCTTTATTGATGATTACTATTTATTTATTTTATTGTTCTTTTAATTTTATTTAGAATTTTAAATTACTATATTATTTCTTATAATTCACCAACTCCTAAAACAAGTTCTTTTTCAAAAATAAATTTAAATTGAAAATGATAACAAATTTATTTTCTATATTTGACCCTTCAACTAATATCTTAAATTTATCTTTAAATTGATTTAGTTCAATTTTAGGTTTATTATTAATTCCTTATTTATTCTGATTAATTCCTAATCGTTTTTCATTTTTATGAAATAAAATTTTATTAACATTACATAAAGAATTTAAAACTTTATTAGGTACTACAGGACATTTAGGAAGAACTTTTATTTTCATTTCATTATTTTCTATAATTGTTTTTAATAATTTTATAGGATTATTTCCTTATATTTTTACAAGAACAAGTCATATAACTATAACTTTAGCTCTAGCTTTACCTTTATGATTAAGTTTTATAATTTATGGTTGAATTAATCATACTACTCATATATTTGCACATTTAGTCCCTCAAGGAACACCTAGTGTATTAATACCTTTTATAGTATGTATTGAAACAATTAGAAATTTTATTCGACCTGGAACTTTAGCTGTACGTTTAGCAGCTAATATAATTGCTGGTCACTTATTATTAACTTTATTAGGAAGAACAGGGCCTTCAATAAACTTATTATTTGTTAATATTTTAATTATTGTTCAAATTGCCTTATTAACTCTTGAATCAGCTGTTGCAATTATTCAATCTTATGTATTTGCTGTTTTAAGAACATTATATTCTAGTGAAGTAAATTAAATGTCAACACATTCTAACCATCCGTATCACTTAGTTGATTATAGCCCATGACCATTAACTGGAGCTTTAGGAGCTTTAGTTACTACCTCAGGTATTGTAAAATGATTCCATCAATTTGATAGATCTTTATTAATTTTAGGTAATATTATTACATTATTAACTATATATCAATGATGACGAGATGTAACTCGAGAAGGAACATTCCAAGGACTTCATACTTATCCTGTAACAACTGGATTACGATGAGGAATAATTTTATTTATTATTTCAGAAGTATTTTTTTTTGTCAGTTTTTTTTGAGCTTTTTTTCATAGTAGTTTATCTCCTTCAGTTGAAATTGGAGCTACTTGACCTCCTATAGGAATTTTCCCTTTCAATCCATTAGAAATTCCTTTATTAAATACTGTTATTTTATTATCTTCAGGAGTAACTATTACTTGAGCCCATCATAGTTTAATAAATGGTAATTATACACAAACTACTCAAGGATTATTATTTACTGTATTACTAGGAATTTATTTTTCTATTCTTCAAGGATTTGAATATATTGAATCTCCATTTACAATTGCTGATTCAGTTTATGGATCAACTTTTTTTATAGCAACTGGATTCCATGGACTTCATGTTCTTATTGGAACTACATTTTTATTAATTTGTTTAATTCGTCATATTAATTTTCATTTTTCAACAAATCATCATTTTGGATTTGAAGCTGCTGCATGATACTGACATTTTGTTGATGTAGTATGATTATTTTTATACATTTCTATTTATTGATGAGGTAGTTAATTTATATAGTATAATAGTATATTTGACTTCCAATCAAAAGGTCTAAATAATTTTAGTATAAATAATTTTTTCAATTTTATTATCTTCCTTATTAATTTTAATTATTGCTTTTATTACAATAATTTTAGCTTCTATTTTATCTAAAAAAACTTTTTTTGATCGAGAAAAAAACTCTCCATTTGAATGTGGATTTGATCCAAAATGTTCAGCTCGATTACCATTTTCTCTACATTTCTTTTTAATTGCTATTATTTTTTTAATTTTTGATGTTGAAATTGCTCTTTTACTACCCACTATTATTACATTAAATACATCTAATATTATATTATGAATTTATGTAACTATTTTTTTTATTTTAATTTTATTAATCGGATTATACCACGAATGAAATCAAGGAGCTCTTGAATGAACAAATTAAGGGATAATAGTTAATTATAACATTTGGGTTGCATTCAAAAAGTATTGATTTATTCAATTTATCTTAAGTATGAAGCGATTTATTGCATTTAGTTTCGACCTAAAATTAGATAACCACTTATCCTTACTTTTAATTGAAGCCAAAATAGAGGCCTATCACTGTTAATGATATAATTGAATTTTATATTCCAATTAAAGAAATATGAAGAACAAGAAAAAGCTGCTAACTTTTTTCTTTAGTGGTTTAATTCCATTAATATTTCTATTTATATAGTTTAACAAAAACATTACATTTTCATTGTAAAAATAAAATATTAAATTTTTATAAATATTTAAAGATTATAAAATCACTTTAACATCTTCAATGTTACGCTCTAAAATTTAAGCTATTTAAATAATAAATATAAATTATAATTAATATAATTACTCATAAAACAAATATAATTAAATAAATCTTTAAATCATTTAATTGAACCAATTGATTTTTAATAGAACTATTTTTTGTATATTCATAAATTGATTGACCTCCTAAATATTCATTTCATCCTTGATCAATATTTTTAACTACAAAATAACCTATGAATAATCTATAATAATTAACTCCAATAGTACAAATTACAGGTATAAACCACATATTTCCTAAAAAATTAGTTAACCGATAATTTAATAAATTTCTTATTTCTCAACTAATTTTATATTGAAAAATTTCATAACCTAAATATCCTCCAATAATTCTTACTGTTAAAGCTAATGTTTTTAATTCAATAGGTAAACAAATTATATGAGGTGTAGGAATAATTAATCATCTTAATATTCTACCCCCTATAATTGCTAAAAATAATAAACCTAATATACCCTTCATTATAATTCAATATTCATCTCTAATAGAATTTAAACTAGAAAAATTTATAGTTCCTGTTAAAGAATAATAAGTTAATCGTAAAGAATAACAAACAGTTAATCCTGTTGATAAAAAATATAAAATAAAAATTAAAATATTCAAATATGATAAAGAAATTAATTCTAAAATTAAATCCTTTGAATAAAATCCAGCTAAAAAAGGTATTCCACATAAAGCTAAATTTGCTACATTTAAACAAGAAGTTGTTAAAGGTAACCCGTGTAATAAATTTCCTATTACCCGAATATCTTGATTATTTTTTATATTATGAATAATTGACCCAGCACATATAAATAATAAAGCCTTAAATAAAGCATGAGTTAATAAATGAAAAAATGCTATTTTAGGATATCCTATAGATAAAATTCTTATTATTAATCCTAATTGTCTTAAAGTTGATAAAGCAATAATCTTTTTTAAATCAAACTCATAATTAGCCCCTAATCCAGCTATAAATATAGTTAATACAGAAATTAACAATAAAAATTTTCCTAATCAAACATCAATTAATAAATTATTAAATCGAATTAATAAATAAACTCCAGCTGTTACTAAAGTTGAAGAATGAACTAATGCAGATACAGGAGTAGGAGCTGCTATAGCAGCAGGTAATCAAGAAGAAAATGGAATTTGTGCACTTTTTGTTATAGCTGCTAATACAACTATTCAAGCAATAAATTGTATTTCTATTCTATTTTTTATACATTCTAAATAAAAAATATAATTTCAACTCCCAAAATTTAATATTCAAGCAATTGATAATAATAAAGCTACATCTCCAATTCGATTTGATAGTGCTGTTAATATACCAGCATTATAAGACTTAACATTTTGATAATAAATAACTAAACAATAAGAAACTAATCCTAATCCATCTCATCCTAATAAAATTCTAATTAAATTTGGAGAAATAATTAAAAATATCATTGATAAAACAAATATTAAAACTAATATAATAAACCGATTTAAATCAATATCACCATGTATATATTCATCTCTATAATAAATTACTATTGAAGAAATAAATAAAACAAATCTTATAAATAATAATGATATTCAATCCAATAAAATTGTTATTACAATTGAAGAAGAATTTAATCTTACTAATTCTCATTCAATAAAAATTACTAAATCATTAATAATAAAATATAATCTATTAAAAAATAATGTTCCTGAAATTAATAATAATAAATAAAAAAAAATTACACAAATTGATAAATTAATTATTTAAAATGAAAAATTCATATCATTGACACCACAAATCAATATTTTTAATTAAACTATTTAAATACAATCATAAAACACATAATTCTCTTTTTACAATTAATAAATTTAAAGGAATTCAATGTAATATTAATAACAAATATTCACGTAAACTTCCATTAGATCTTCTATATAATCCAGAATATAATTCACCATGTTGTCTATAAGAATATAAATATAATGAATAAGCAGCTCTAAAAAATGATACTAAAGATAAAAAAATTATTGTTAGTCATGATCAACTAATAATTCTATTTAATAATTCAATTTCTCCTAATAAATTTAATGAAGGAGGAGCTGCTATATTTGATGAACTTAATAAAAATCATCATAAACACATTCTAGGTATAAAATTTATTATTCCCTTATTAATAAATAATCTTCGTCTACCTGTTCGCTCATAAAAAATATTTGCTAAACAAAATAAACCAGAAGAACATAAACCATGAGCAATTATTAAAGTATAAGAACCACAATAACCTCAATAAGTTAAAGTTATAATACCTCCAATTACTATACTTATATGAGAAACTGATGAATAAGCAATTAAAGATTTTAAATCAGTTTGACGTAAACAAATTAATCTTACTAAAAATCCACCAACTAAAGAAATTACTACTCAAAAAAAATTAAACTTTAACCCAACTCTTAATATAATATTAAAAACTCGTAATATACCATAACCCCCTAATTTTAATATAATCCCAGCCAAAATTATTGAACCTGAAATTGGAGCTTCAACATGAGCTTTTGGTAATCATAAATGAACTAAAAATATAGGTATTTTAACTAAAAAAGCAAAAATTATTGAAATATAAAATAAATAATTTAAATAATTACAATCTAAAAAATAAAATATTAATCTATTATTACTATTATATAAATAAAAAATTCCTACTAATATTGGTAAAGAAGCTAATAAAGTATAAAATAATAGATAAATACCAGCTTGAATTCGTTCAGGTTGATAACCCCAACCAATAATTAAGAATAATGTAGGAATTAATCTAGCTTCAAAAAATAAATAAAAATAAAATAAATTTAAAGAACTAAATGTTAAAAATAATAAAATTAATAATAATAAAACATTAAATAAAAAAAAATTTTTATTATAATAAAATCGATTAATTGATTCTCTAGCAGTTAATATTAATACACAAATTCATAAACTTAATAAAATTAAACCATAAGAAATTAAATCTATGCCTATAAATATTCTTAAATATATAAATATACTTTTATTAACTAATATAAATATAAAAATAAAACTAATTAAAAATAAAAATATTTGAACCAATCAATAAACAGAAACTATAAAACTTAAAGGGGTTAAAAATAATAAAAAAAATAAAATTTTTAACATTGTAAAATATTAAAAGATTGAAAATAATCATTACCATGAGTACGAATTATAGAAACTAAAATTGATAATCCTAAAGCTCCTTCACATACTCTAAAAGTTAAAAAAATTATTGTAAAAAAATATTCATGATTAAAATTTATAAAATACACACATATTAAATAAAATAATCTTAATACAATAAATTCTAAACTTAATAAAGTTGATAACAAATGTTTATACTTTATAGAAAAAACTAAAATACCTACAATAAACATAAAAATAGGTAAAAATAAATTTATAAAAATTAACATTAGTTTTAATAGTTTAATAAAAACATTGGTTTTGTATACCTAAAATAAGAATTTTTCTTTTAAAACTTCAGAAAAAAAGATTTTCTTTATCAATAATCTCCAAAATTATTATTTTTATTAAACTATTTTCTGTATCAATCAATTTTTAATTTTATTAAGAACTTTATTTTCAATTAATTTTCTACAAATAAATCATCCATTAGCTATAGGATTAAATTTATTAATTCAAACTATTTTAATTAGAATAATTTGTGGTTTTATTTCATCATCCTACTGATTTGCATATATTTTATTTTTAATTATATTAGGAGGAATATTAGTTTTATTTATTTATGTAACAAGATTAGCCTCAAATGAACTTTTTTCATTCTCAATAAATAATTTCTTATTTATAATTTTTTTATTTATTATTATACTTATAATTTTATTAATTAATGATAATTTTATTTGATTAAATGAAAATTATGAAATTATTAATTTTAATAGATCAATTAATATAACTAATTTTGAGAATGAATTAACTTTAATAAAATTATATAATAATCCTACAATAAATATTACACTTATAATAATTAATTATTTATTTTTAACTCTTATTATTATTGTTAAAATTACTAACATTAATTATGGATCTCTCCGACAAAAAAACTAATGTTTAAACCTTTACGTTCTTCCCACCCTTTATTTAAAATTGCTAATAATGCTTTAGTTGATTTACCAACTCCCTCAAATATTTCAGCTTGATGAAATTTTGGATCTCTATTAGGACTATGTTTAATTATTCAAATTGCAACAGGATTATTTTTAGCTATACATTACACTGCTAATATTGATATAGCTTTTAATAGAGTTACTCATATTATTCGTGATGTAAATTATGGATGATTATTACGAACACTTCATGCTAATGGAGCATCTTTCTTTTTTATTTGTATTTATTTACATATTGGTCGAGGAATTTATTATAATTCTTTTTTATTTATACATACATGAATAGTAGGGGTAATTATTTTATTTCTTGTTATAGGAACAGCTTTTATAGGTTATGTACTACCTTGAGGTCAAATATCATTTTGAGGAGCTACAGTAATTACTAATCTTTTATCTGCTGTCCCTTATTTAGGTACAACCTTAGTACAATGATTATGAGGTGGATTTGCAGTTGATAATGCAACTTTAACTCGATTTTTTACATTCCATTTTTTACTGCCTTTTATTGTAGCTGCTGCTACAATAATTCACTTATTATTTTTACATCAAACAGGATCAAATAATCCTTTAGGATTAAATAGAAATTTAGAAAAAATTCCATTTCATCCATATTTTTCATTTAAGGATGCTATTGGATTTATTTCTATAACCTTTTTATTAGTTATAATTACTTTATATACCCCTTATGGTTTAGGTGATCCTGATAATTTTATTCCAGCTAATCCTCTTGTTACTCCTGTTCATATTCAACCAGAATGATACTTTTTATTTGCTTATGCTATTTTACGATCAATTCCTAATAAATTAGGTGGAGTAATTGCCTTAGTATTATCAATTGCAATTTTAATAATTATACCATTTTATTTTTTAAGAAATTTTCGAGGACTACAATTTTATCCAATTAATCAATCATTATTTTGATTAATAGTTGTTATTGTACTTTTATTAACTTGAATTGGAGCCCGTCCTGTTGAAGATCCATATATTATTATTGGACAAATTTTAACAATTCTTTATTTTCTTTACTATTTAATTAATCCTTTAATTCATAAAATTTGAGATAATTTAATTTATTAATTAATGAGCTTGAATAAGCATATGCTTTGAAAGCATAAGATAAAAGTAAAATCTCTTATTAATTTATACTAAATTTATTTAACTATAATAATATATTTATAATTAAAATTTTTAAGCCAATAAAAAATATTAAATAATTTAATGAAACAGGTAAATAACTTTTTCAAGCTAAATATATTAATTTATCATAACGATACCGAGGTAAAGTTCCTCGAACTCAAATAAAAGTAAAAGCAATAAATAATAATTTTAAAAAAAAAAATAATCTAAATAAATTAGAACCTAAAAAAATAACTGAAAATAATATACTTATAAATAAAATTCTTGCATATTCTGCTAAAAAAATTAAAGCAAATCCACCACTTCTATATTCAACATTAAATCCTGATACTAATTCTGATTCCCCTTCAGCAAAATCAAAAGGAGTTCGATTAGTTTCTGCTAAAGAAGAAGATAATCAACATAATATTAAAGGAAATGATAATATTATAAATCAAATATTTTGTTGATATAATTCAAAATCTATTAAATTATAACCTCCAATTAAAATTACAAAAGATAATAATAATAAAGCTATACTTACTTCATAAGAAATAGTTTGAGCCACTGCCCGTAATCCTCCTAATAAAGCATAATTAGAATTTGAAGCTCAACCAGCAATTATTACAGTATAAACACCTATACTAGTACAACATAAAAAAAATAATAATCCTAAATTAAAATTAAATAAATTTGTGATATATGGATAAACTATTCAAATTAATAAAGCTAAAAACAATCTAATAATAGGAGAAATATAATATCTTAAATAATTAGATATAATAGGATAAGTTTGTTCCTTAGTAAATAATTTAATTGCATCACAAAAAGGCTGAGGAATTCCACAAAATCCTACTTTATTAGGACCTTTACGAATTTGAATATATCCTAAAACCTTTCGTTCTAATAAAGTTAAAAAAGCAACACCAACTAATACACAAATAATTAATAATAATCCACTAATTAAATTCATTAATAAATCTTTTAAATACAAGTATTACTTGTAATATAAATTACATATTTGAATTCTAAATTCAATACACTTTTCTGCCAAAGTAATAAAAATTTCTATTATTCAATTTTATAAAAATTATTTTTAATATTTGGTCCTTTCGTACTAAAATATTTTTTTTAATTAAGGATAGAAACCGACCTGGCTCACGCCGGTCTGAACTCAAATCATGTAAAGATTCAAAGGTCGAACAGACCTAAACTCTAAACTTCTGCATCTAGAAATAACCTTTAATTCAACATCGAGGTCGCAATCTTTTTTATCGATATGAACTCTTCAAAAAAATTACGCTGTTATCCCTAAGGTAACTTAATTTTTTAATCAATATAATTGGATCATTTATTCATTAATTTATGTTTATATTTAAAAAAAGTTTTATAAATTTTTTTGTCACCCCAACAAAATAATAATTCATTTTATAATTATTTAAATTTCTATTTTTTATAAAATTATTATTATAAAGATCTATAGGGTCTTCTCGTCCTCTAAAATTATTTCAGCCTTTTGACTAAAAAGCTAAATTTTTATTTTTTTTAAAATGAGACAGTTAATACCTCATTCAACCATTCATTCTAGCCTTCAATTAAAAGACAAATGATTATGCTACCTTTGCACAGTCAATATACCGCGGCCCTTTAATAATTATCAGTGGGCAGGTTAGACTTTATATTATTTTCAAAAAGACATGTTTTTGATAAACAGGTGAGTATTATTTTGCTGAATTCCTTATTTTAATCTTTATTAAATTTTTTATTTTTAAATAAAATAATACTAATTTTATCATTATTTCAATTTAATATAATTATTAAATTTATTTTAATAAAATACTTAAATAAAAATAAATAAAATTTAATTTTAAATTAATTATAACACTTTAATTTTAAATGGAAATTTCTATTCCTATTATTTTTATTAATTATTTTTATTTATAAGCAAAATTTTTAAGCTAATCCCTAAAAATTTTAATATTTTTTTAAATAAATACTTTAAAAGAAAATTTAAATAAAAAAAATATCTGAATTAAATTCATTTCTTAAAAAACTAGATATATTTAAGAACGACTAACGTTTCATTACTAAAATTTTATTTAAAATAATTTTGATACAATAAATTTCATAAAATTTTAGCTCTCTTAAATTCGAGAAAATTATTTTTAATAATTTTTTTTTAATAAACCCTGATACAAAAGGTACATTAAATTAAAATTACTTTATTTATAAATAAATTTATTTCAAATTTCTATTTCTATACTATTTTACTATTACTAAAATTATTTTATCAATAAAATTTACAATAACATTTTTATTTAAAATTATTTTTATTAATTTATTTTAAAACTTTATTATCATTAAGTAATTTTTAACTAATCAAATTAAATCGATTTGCACGACAACTTTTCAATGTAAATGAAATGCTTTTCTATATCAAGCTCTAATTTGTTCATTCTAGATACACTTTCCAGTACATCTACTATGTTACGACTTATCTTTCTTTAAAAGAAAGAGCGACGGGCGATATGTACATGTTTTAGAGCTAAAATCAAATTAATTATTTTATTAATATTACTATTAAATCCACCTTCAAAATAAAATTTCATTTATTTTTCCATTTAAATAAATTTATTGTAACCCATTTCCTCTAAATTATAAACTGCACCTTGATCTGAAATAAATTTTTTTAAAAATTTTTGAATATTTTTCTCTTTTAAGATATTCTGATAACGACGGTATACAAATTTTATCAAATTTAGTAAAATTTATCGTGGATTATCGATTACGGAACAGGTTCCTCTAAATAGACTAAAACACCGCCAAATTTTTTAAGTTTCAAGATTATATCTATTACTACCTTAGTTTAATTATTTTATATTTTAAATAATAGGGTATCTAATCCTAGTTTATTATTAAAATTTTCTAGCTTCATAATCTCTTTTTATAAATTAATTTTAAATTTTAAATTTAACCTAAAAATTTAACTTTTTTTTTAAAAAATAAATATTAACTATAAACTAAATTTATTTATTTACATAATTTGTATAACCGCAGATGCTGGCACAAATTTATCCTATATTAAAATTTATTACCAAATCAAAATTTCTTTCATATTTAATATTAAATACTGCGTATAATTTATTTAAAAATTTCTTTAAGAAATTTTTATATTCTCACAATAATTTACATGTAAAACATAAATTAAATAAATATTAAGCTAAAATAAAACTTTAATTTAAATAAATATAAATTAATCATTTATAATTTAACTACAATTATATTTAATTATATTAAATATAATTAAATATTTTAATAAAATAAATTTAAAATTAAACAATAAATTAAAATTAATTTTAAAGTAAAACTTCCTATAAATAAACTGATTAATTTCCTATTATATTTTTTTTTAAAAAATTTCCTCCCCACAAAAATAAAAATTTTTATTTAAAAATATCAATAAATATATTTTCAATTAAATTCATGTTACTAACTTTTCTCCCTTTTAATAACCTAAATTTTATTGAAATTTAAAAATCAATTTTTTTAAATTTTAATTTATATATTAAAATAAATAATAATAATTAAATTTAAGAATATAATTAAATTTATATTAAATAAATAAAAAAAAATATTTAATAAAATTATTATTATATATACATTAATATTTAAATTATTAATAAAATGTATAATAAATTAAAAATTTATAATAAAAATACTATTAATAACACTACTACTACTATTTTTTTTTTTTTTTTTATAAAATTTAAAATATATAAAATTAATTTATTTAATAATAATAAATTTATTATTATAATAAATTTATTTTTATTAAATTTATATATTATAAATAATAAATTTAATATTATCATAAATTTTTTATTTATAATTAAATCGTTATTATTATATTATAAATTTATTATTATGTAACATTATATATTTATAATAAATTAACATTAAATAATATTAAATCAAGTTTACTTATATACAATAAATTTATTATATATATATTTAATTTTTCTTTTTTAATAAGATTTTATATTTCCTATAATATAATTATTAAAATTTAAGCCCATATTAATAAATAAATCTTAATTGTATTTAATTAAATATTTATATATATATAAATATATTATTATTAAATATATAATTAAATATAAATATTTATATTAATAAAAACATATTTATTAATATAAAGATTTTTGATTAATTAATAAATACTTATATTTTTATTAATTTATTAAATTATTAATAAAATTCGACAGATTTTTAAATTTTACTTAAAATATTTAATATAATAAATAAATCTTTATTTGTTAATTCCAACTATTACCTTATTTTAATTTAATAAAATAAAA